TTTTTAAATTTTTTGGATTCCTTAGAGTTTGTTTTTCCCCTTCCTGGCGGTATCAAGATGCCACTGTGTCGGGATATCTTATCTGTCTTGTCCGGAAAATGGATATCCCCCGAAAAGATTTTTAGTTCAATCCTTTTTTTTTTTCTCTCCACTCGGATCAACCCGCCGACTTGGCTTCTTATATTTAAAGTGATTCGTGTATCGACTCCAATGATACTATAGTTCTGTACCATTATGACAGAGGATTCGGGTAAAATATGTACTTCTTCGGGAATGAAAAAAAAGCGATCTACTTTCATTTCGTATTTTGTCTTAAATTTTTGGACTCCTCGATACTCAATCATATCCTCTTTTTGGATGATTGAGTCCGCCTTTAGGGTCCCATATTTAAGAATTCCGGAACTCTTTCTTCTGTATCTAGGATCATCAAAAAAAGCAAAAATACTATTTCTACGGAAAATACCATTTATGGGTATTTCAATTGAGATACCTGAATGCGGTATGAATTCTTTCTCTTGCTCTTGAATTGATTGGAATGGAATGAGAAATCTATTTCTTCGCCTTTTTGCTAATAAATCCGAGTTCTCATGAAAAATATCAGAATATATGAAATTATAATGACTAGTACCTGCGATTCCATTCAATTCTGAATAATCGGGAATCCCGGATTTTTTTTTATCATAAAAATCCGAACTTAAAAATTTTTGGCTCGCTTGATCGTTATTCCCTGAGAGGCTAGAAATAGATTTTCTTTCGATGGAAAGAAAGGGTATGTTCATTTGATCTTGATCTTTGTGGATCGAAAAAAGAATTAGACTAGATCCGCATGAACCTCCTGATAATATCCATAAATGACTTGTTTTTGGTAAGAGATGGACATTACTATATGTAAATTCGGGTGCATGGGACACATCAGTACTCCAGTGCATTTCGCCCTCTGAGTCAGAATAAATATATTTTCTAACCCTCTCTTTAAAATGAAAAGTGTATGTTCCCTCGCGAATCTCAGCAATCACCTGTTCTGATTCCACATATTGATCATTTTGAACTAAAAGAAAACTTTTTGGTGGAATAGTCACGCTATGTATAATATCTTCGCTCTCGATAATTACAGACAAGTCTATATAACATAGAAAGGCAGGATGCCCGTGACGTGTACGTGTAGGATGAACCAAATCCTCATTAAATTTTATTTTTCCATTATAAGGGGCTCGTACATGTTCGGCAGTACCTCCTGTAAATACCCCGCCGGTATGAAAGGTTCTTAATGTTAGTTGAGTCCCCGGTTCGCCAATAGATTGACCCGCAATAATACCTACAGCTTCCCCCAATTCAACTAGGTCACCATGAGTGGGGCTCCGACCATAACATAATCGACAGATCCAAGACGTACTCCGACAAGTAAAGGGAGTTCGAATAGATATTGATTGTGTTCCAAAGGTTATTAATCGGTTGACAAGTCCAATCCCAAGATCTTGATTTCGAAAGGCGACACATCGGGAACCTATGTATATATCGTCTGCTAAGACACGACCAATTATTGTTTGAATAAAAATTCTTTCTGACATCATCCGATTTTTATTTCGAGGACTCACAGAAATCCCTCGGATAGTGCCACAATCTGTTCTACGTACAACAATATGTTGAACTACTTCAACAAGTCGACGCGTAAGATATCCAGCATCTGATGTGCGTACAGCAGTATCTACAACTCCTTTACGGGCTCCATAGCAAGAAATAATATATTCTGTTAAAGATAGTCCTTCGCGTAAATTGCTTTGAATAGGTAAATCAATCATTTGTCCTTGGGGATCCGACATTAATCCTCTCATACCTACTAATTGATGTACTTGAGATGCATTTCCCCTAGCCCCCGAAAAAGACATCATATGGACTGGGTTGAAAGGGTCCGTCATCCTAAAATTAGGATTCATTTCTTGTCGCAAATATTCACTTGTAGCATACCATATCTCAATAGATTGGCGTAATTTTTCTACCGCATGTACATTCCCATAATGATGGTGTTTTTCCAAAATCAAACTTTGTTGTTCAGCATCTTGGACAAGCCAACCCTTGGAAGGTATCGTTAAAAGATCATCAATTCCTAATGAAATGGATGTAGCAGTGGCTTGCTGGAAACCTAGAGTCTTTACTTGATCTAGGATGTGTGATGTATATGCCATCCCGAAGTGATCTATTAATCGGCTAATAAGTCGTTTAATAGCAGTTCCATCTATCACTTTATTGTGAAATACCAGATTGGCCCGTTCCGCCATAAGTACCTCCATATTCTGCTGAATGGGATTCGACAATGAGTTTGAGTCAATGATTGCAAAACTTCCTTTTCTCGATCTTGATTTGCGTAGAATTTTAGGTCAAGAACTATGCTACTGTCCGAGTTGAATCGGAGAGGTCTGAATTCACACGGGTGTCCTAGAATTACTTTTTTTTAATACCATATTATTAGGTATCATACGAACAGGCTTGAGAAAAACCTTGT